AACTATTAAGGGGTTTCAACTGATCCTTTCCGGAGAATTAGATGGTCTTCCGGAACAGGCCTTTTATTTGGTAGGTAATATTGATGAAGCTACCGCGAAGGCTATGAACTTAGATGTGGAGAGCAAATCGAAGAAATGACCTTAAATCTATGTGTATTGACTCCGAATCGAATTGTTTGGGATTCAGAAGTGAACGAAATCATTTTATCGACCAATAGTGGCCAAATTGGTGTATTACCAAATCACGCACCCATTGCCACGGCTGTAGATATAGGCATTTTGAGAATACGTCTTAACGATCAATGGTTAACAATAGCTCTGATGGGCGGTTTCGCTAGAATAGGCAATAATGAAATAACCATTTTAGTAAATGATGCAGAGAGGGGTAGTGACATTGATCTGCAAGAAGCTCAGCAAACTCTTAAAATAGCGGAAGCTAACTTAAGTAGCGCTGAAGGCAAGAGACAAACAATTGAGGCAAATTTAGCTCTCAGACGAGCTAGGACGAGAGTGGAGGCTATCAATGCAATCTCATAACCAATTAATTGTTGGTGCGTCCAAATACTAACAAATACGAATAAAGAAGTTCTGTTTATATTATACACCCTATTTGATTTGTATTCGGCCGATTGAATCCAATCAAGTGTAATCGGATTTTGATGAAAAACAAAAAATATCCAGTAGTGGGGTATGGAAAAAAAGATACAAAATAAATAAAAATAAGGTGGGTAGACTTAGTAGATACCATTGACTGCGGTATCTACTAAGTTCTACCTACTATTGGATTTGAACCAATGACTCCTGCCGTATGAAAGCAATACTCTAACCACTGGGTTAAGTAGGTCATTTATCATCATAAAGAGAAACAAAAGGAACCCGTCACATTGATAGATTATAGACGGAATCTTACTTCTAAGCAATACCCATCCCTGCCGGGAAACAGATCAGAGAGCCAGCATGTCGGATCATGCAACATTCACCTTGACAAGAAATTATATACATGATAAAATATTTATCACAAACACAAGAACACAAGGGCTATAGCTCAGTTGGTAGAGCACCTCGTTTACACGCGCGCCAATGTTTTTTCAGAAGAGTCCATCATGCAATCAACAGAATTTATCCTAGTAAAAAATGGATGTCTTACTCCACGGATTCGAGGGAACAAGAGAACAATAGCCTGACAAATAGCTGGTTGGTCCAATTGAGGTGTCAATCTCGACGCCAAATAGAACCCATCATTGATTTGATAATTGATAAGGTGAATACCCAGTCCATTCAATGCTAGGCATAATGAGTATAAGGACCTCAAAAAAATCTCTTTTCGTCCTATGAACTTGAAGGTGTATGAAGTTTCATATTTGACGCTTTGGGCAGAGCGATAGAGACTCCATTTCATTTAACTTAGGTTGATCTAGGCCGAAGGCAGACCTACGTCAAGATAACTCTTTCCTTTTTTGAAACACTTTGGTATTGCTACTGAATCAAAAGATCAGAGCACGCGGAGCCATCTCGTTACCTTTCTGTTAAGAAAAAAGATGGCGGACTCGCTGATATTTGTATCAGTTCATGAAAGAGCCCAATGCAAAAAAAAATGCATGTTGGGTCTTTGAAACAGTTCGAATCATTTCGATAAAAAAAAGAAGTTTGATCTGTTTTACCGAGAAGGTCTACGGTTCGAGTCCGTATAGCCCTAATTTTTCATTTTCATTCATGTGAGTTAATTTAAAATGGATTTGTACTTTAGTACATAGTCTAGTTTTTTATTTCCTCATTATTATTTGTTGTTTGTAGCCGGCCGATTGGTTGCCCCAATGAAATAGAATCATTCCTGCATTTTCGCTCACGGGGATCGTTCGGAACATGAAACTAAAAAAAATCCATTTCAATGCAATGGAACCAATCGGCATTTTTTTTTTATTTTGGATAAAAAAACCCACTCTTTTTCATTTCTTTTCGTGGGTTAATTACATACACATTTTTCCTATTTTACTACCCTTCTTTGCCTTGCGAAAAAAAAAGTAAACTTTTTGATTAAATCAAAATTCATGGCATGAGCCCAGCTAATATACTAAAACCCGATTGCTCATCATTCAAAATTCGGATTGTACTGATTTTTTTTGACTTTATACAAGAAGATTGGGGATCCCCTTGAACTTAGATTAGGAATCCCCTGACTTATCCACTTTTTTGTGGAAGAACAGCCCCAACGCGTTGTTTCACAGAGAATGTGAATTGATCTTAAATCCATAATTGGAATTGGGGTATTAGGAACCTATGCGTTTTGTTATATGTAAAAGCGCCTCGCAATTCAACGTATTGAATCCAATCTATTAAGTCTCATACAGGTAGAGAGAATAAAAAAAAAAGGTCAATGCACTCGGTTTCCATCAATATAATATTATTCTCTATCTATTATCTATCTATATCTAGAACTTAATCGATTCTATAATAATAATAGAGAATTCGAAATCCAAAATCAAATCGAAGTACAAATAGT